TGAAAAAAATCGATCCATTTATAATCTTCAACTAGTTGAATTAATGGGTCGTCCCATTGAAAATGATAACAGAATACATAGGTCGTTAACAGAAGTTCCAATAAACAGATACCTGTAGTATACCACCGGTTTATTCTATTTCCTCTATGGGGAAGAAAGAAAATGAAAGAACCCCAAAATATGGGAAAAACTACAATTATTGTTAACCAAGGAAAATAATTCGTGGTAAAGGCAAGATACACTTAGACCAGAAAAACCCGTACTCGAACAAAAGCGAAATTTTGTATTTTGAGTACGGGTTTTTGTCGATAAAAAAATCAAATGCATTCAAGTGGAGTTCTTTTCTGGAACGTATCAATAAGCTAGACCCATGCTACGGGTTGTTTCATGCCATAAATAAACCCGAACACTCAAGAAATCCGTTGGGCAGGCAGATTCACATCGCTTACAACCTACACAATCCTCTGTTCTTGGAGCAGAAGCAATTTGCTTAGCTTTACAGCCGTCCCAAGGTATCATTTCTAATACATCTGTGGGACAAGCTCGGACACATTGAGTACACCCAATACATGTATCATAAATTTTTACTGAATGTGACATTGGATCTATACATTTTTGGATGTCATAAATTTTCGATCTAGTAAATAGAGTAAACTTAATAAATAAATTCTATTTAATTACCAGACGAATCAATAAGTTATTAAATTTTTTTTTTCTAATCAATCTATTTCTAGATTGACTTATGTTTTGAGAGAGAGCCAAGATACTTTGAGTTTTTTTTGTTTTTGTAAAAATAATTTTATTTCTATCTTACGCGGTAAATATGCTAAGCCAAATTAATTAAATAATATGAAATTAATTTTATTTATTCAACAAATTTGATTGGTTAATACGAATTGATTTTCTATTACGATAAATTGACGAAACAATAGCCAATCCAATTGCTGCTTCAGCAGCTGCAATAGCTATAATAAAAATGGAAAAAATAGTTCCTTTTAATTGACGATTATCAAAAAAATCAGAAAATGTTACAAAATTAATATTAACTGCATTCAATATAAGTTCAAGACACATAAGTGCTTTAACCATATTTCGACTCGTGATCAATCCATAAATACCGATAGAAAATAAATAGGCACTCAAAACAAGTACATGTTCGAGCATGATTAACTAACTCCTTAGCAATCTCAATTCAGTTCAATATGAACAACAATTCAATCAATTTAATTAACTAAAATATAACAAATATAGAATTATATTGTTATTGTTAATAGATTGAAATAAAAGCATTTCTATTTGAATTTTCGGCATGAATTCAAATAGAATGGAACACAAATGAATGTAAAAATCTAGAAAAAAATAGAGTTGGATTTCTATTTTGAAAGATTTTGAAAGATTTCTTATTGACGAGCTACAGCAATTGCACCTATTAAAGCAACTAAAAGAATTATTGAAATGAGTTCAAATGGAAGAAAAAAATCAGTTGATAAATGAATACCAATTTGTTGACTATTACTTATCAAATCTTGTTCTAGAATCTGGTTGGATCTTGTAGCCCAAATAATCCCGTACCATGACGTATCTAGAATAGTGCTAATTAGGGAAATTAAAATACTTGTACAAATTAGCGAAGTAATTCCATCTCCAATAGTCGAAAGATGGAAATCTTTGTAATATTCTGAACCATTCATGAACATCACAGCAAATAGGATTAAAACGTTTATAGCTCCTACATAAATCAGGAGCTGCGCCGCAGCTACAAAGTGGGAGTTTGCGAGAATATAGAATAAGGATATACAAAAAAAAACCAATCCCAAAGAAAAGGCAGAATAAATTGGATTGGGAAGTAATACCACTCCGAGGCTTCCTACTATAAGACCCAATCCCAGGAAGACTAAAAGAAAGTCATGTATTGGTCCAGGTAAATCCATTCTATGTAAAATAATAAGAAAATAGAAATATCATGACTTTGTTGATCTGACTAGGCAAAAGGAGGTTACTTTTTTTTTATCCTATGTTAATTGAATTCAAACCTAATAAATATGGATCGATGTAGATATAATTATTAGAACACTTGCATAGAGTAGAAACTCGTTATTTTGAATCCAAATTTCATCGTGATTCTCACTAATCAATCAATAGTTTTGATTTGTAGTTATTTATCAAACAAAAAAACCTAGCCATTTTTTATTTGAGGCTAATTCAAAACTGTTCGAATTGTATAATCGTCAATTACTGCCATGGGTAAACGCCCCAAAGCGATTTGATTATAATTCAATTCGTGACGATCATAAGTAGAAAGTTCATATTCTTCAGTCATTGATAAACAATTTGTTGGACAATACTCGACGCAATTGCCACAAAATATACAGATTCCAAAATCAATGCTGTAATTAAGTAACCGTTTCTTTCGAATATCGGGTTCAAATTTCCAATCAACAACGGGTAGATCTATAGGACATACACGAACGCATACTTCACAAGCAATACATTTATCAAA